GCCAGCGTAGCTTAAGTAAAGCATAACACTGAAGATGTTAAGATGAGCCCTAGAAAGCTCCGTAAGCACAAAAGCTTGGTCCTGACTTTACTATCAGCTCTGGTTAGATTTATACATGCAAGTATCCGCAGTCCTGTGAGAATGCCCTACATATTCCCTCATACGGAAAAAAGGAGCAGGCATTAGGCACGGCCCTAAAGCCAGCCCAAAACGCCTTGCTTAGCCACACCCCCAAGGGACTTCAGCAGTAATAGACATTAAGCCATAAGTGAAAACTTGACTTAGTTAAACCAAGAGGGCCGGTTAAACTCGTGCCAGCCACCGCGGTTATACGAGAGGCCCAAGTTGATAAATGCCGGCGTAAAAAGTGGTTAGTATTATAATTTACTAAAGCCAAACATCTTCAAAGCTGTCATACGTTCTCGAGGACAGGAAGCTCTTCTACGAAAGTGGCTTTAAACCATACACTCCACGAAAGCTAGGAAACAAACTGGGATTAGATACCCCACTATGCCTAGCCTTAAACACAGGTGACTACTTTACACCTATTGCTTGCCAGGGAACTACGAGCCCCAGCTTAAAACCCAAAGGACTTGGCGGTGCTTTAGACCCCCCTAGAGGAGCCTGTTCTAGAACCGATAACCCCCGTTCAACCTCACCCTCTCTTGTTTATCCCGCCTATATACCGCCGTCGTCAGCTTACCCTATGAAGGAAGCACAGTAAGCAGAATTGGTACAACCCAAAACGCCAGGTCGAGGTGTAGCGTACGAGAGGGGAAGAAATGGGCTACATTCACTGAACCAGTGAACAACGGACGATGCATTGAAATAAACATCTAAAGGAGGATTTAGCAGTAAGAGGAGAAACAGAGAGTCCCTCTGAAACTGGCCCTGAAGCGCGCACACACCGCCCGTCACTCTCCCCAAAACCAACACAAAAATAAATAAGAAAAAAATAAAATAAAGGGGAGGCAAGTCGTAACATGGTAAGTGTACCGGAAGGTGCACTTGGAAAAACCAGAGTGTAGCTAAAATAGTATAGCATCTCCCTTACACCGAGAAGATATCTGTGCAAATCAGATCACACTGAGCACAGCCTCCTAACAGCTAGTCCACCCTCCCAAACTCAACAAACAACATTAATAACCCCACAACCCCGCACACTACAAAACAAATCATTTTTCCCCCCTAGTATGGGTGACAAAAAAGGAACAAGGCGCTATAGAGAAAGTACCGCAAGGGAAGGCTGAAAGAGAAATGAAAAAACCCAGTAAAGAGCAGAAAAGTAGAGATAATCACTCGTACCTTTTGCATCATGAACTAGTTAGTAAACATCGAGCAAAGTGTACTTTAGTTCGAAACCCCGAAACTTAGCGAGCTACTCCAAGACAGCCTATTACAGGGCCAACCCGTCTCTGTGGCAAAAGAGTGGGAAGATCTTAGAGTAGAGGTGACAGACCTACCGAGCCTAGTTATAGCTGGTTGCCTACAAAATGAATAGAAGTTCAGCCTCTCAATTTCTTTACTCCCCCCTGGTTAATGCCATAAAGTGACAACAAGAAAATTAGACGGTTATTCAAAGGGGGAACAGCCCCTCTGAACAAAGATACAACTTTAATAGAAGGCAAAAGATCAAAAGACCATAAAGCATGTACCTTAGTGGGCCTAAAAGCAGCCACCTACATAGAAAGCGTTAAAGCTCAAGTACCCTGCCACTTATAATTAAGACACCACTATCTTAAGCCCCTATCCATATTAGTAGGCCTTTTTATGCAAACATAAAAAAGACAATGCTAGCATGAGTAATAAGAGGAACAAGATCCTCTCCTGGCACCTGTTTATACCAGAACGAACATGCACTGAAAATTAACGCCCCCAATTAAAGAGGGCCCTGAGAAATACCACAATAACCAAGAAGTACTCTCAAAACAAAAGCGTTAACCCCACACAGGAGTGCCAAAGGAAAGACTAAAAGAAAAAGAAGGAACTCGGCAAACACTGGCCTCGCCTGTTTACCAAAAACATCGCCTCTTGCATTTAGGCATATAAGAGGTCCCGCCTGCCCTGTGACTTAATAGTTTAACGGCCGCGGTATTTTGACCGTGCGAAGGTAGCGTAATCACTTGTCTTTTAAATGAAGACCTGTATGAATGGCATAACGAGGGCTAAGCTGTCTCCTTTTTCCAGTCAATGAAATTAATCTTCCCGTGCAGAAGCGGGAATTTTTACATAAGACGAGAAGACCCTATGGAGCTTCAGACAAAAGGCAGCTCATATTAAAATAACTAGACAAACAGGACAAATTAAATGACCCCTGCCCTCTTGTTTTTGGTTGGGGCGACCGCGGGGGAACAACAATCCCCCATGTGGAATAGGAACTTTTTCCTCAAAACTAGAGCCACAGCTCTAATAAGCAGAATTTCTGACCAACAAGACCCGGCAAAGCCGATCAACGGACCGAGTTACCCTAGGGATAACAGCGCAATCCCCTTTTAGAGCCCATATCGACAAGGGGGTTTACGACCTCGATGTTGGATCAGGACATCCTAATGGTGCAGCCGCTATTAAGGGTTCGTTTGTTCAACGATTAAAGTCCTACGTGATCTGAGTTCAGACCGGAGTAATCCAGGTCAGTTTCTATCTATGAGATGCTCTTTTCTAGTACGAAAGGACCGAAAAGAGGAGGCCAATACCAAAGGCATGCCTCACTCCCACCTGCTGAATACAGCTAAAATAGGTAAAGGGGCATACCCCTAATGCCTGAGAAAAAAGGCAAGTTAAAGTGGCAGAGCCCGGAAACTATGCAAAAGGCCTAAGCCCTTTAAACAGAGGTTCAAGTCCTCTCTTTAACTATGATAACAATTATCCTTACCCACATTCTCAACCCCCTTGCATATATTGTTCCAGTATTGCTAGCTGTTGCATTTCTTACTCTTCTAGAACGAAAAGTGCTAGGCTACATGCAACTACGAAAAGGCCCAAATGTGGTTGGCCCTTATGGCCTCCTTCAACCAATTGCCGATGGTGTTAAACTGTTTATTAAAGAGCCTATCCGCCCCTCCACTGCATCCCCTTTATTATTCCTAATTGCACCCATCCTCGCACTAACACTTGCCTTAACCCTATGAGCCCCTATTCCCCTTCCCCACCCAGTTACAGACATTAATCTAAGTATTCTGTTCATTTTAGCTCTATCAAGCCTGGCAGTCTATTCAATTCTAGGCTCAGGCTGAGCCTCTAATTCTAAATATGCCCTAATTGGGGCCCTCCGAGCAGTAGCCCAAACAATTTCCTATGAAGTAAGCCTAGGACTAATCCTATTAAGTGCAATTATCTTTACAGGAGGCTTCACTCTACAAACATTTAATATTACCCAAGAAAGCATTTGACTGTTATTTCCGGCCTGACCCCTTGCTGCAATATGATACATTTCTACACTAGCAGAAACAAACCGAGCCCCCTTTGACTTGACAGAAGGGGAGTCTGAACTTGTCTCTGGCTTCAATGTTGAATATGCAGGAGGCCCCTTTGCCCTGTTTTTTCTTGCAGAGTATGCAAATATTCTCCTAATGAATACACTCTCTGCTACCCTATTTCTTGGGGCCTCCCACTTTCCCCACCTTCCAGAACTAACCTCTATTAACCTGATGACTAAAGCTGCCTTCCTCTCAGTACTATTTCTGTGAGTACGAGCCTCCTACCCTCGGTTCCGTTATGACCAACTCATACACCTTATTTGAAAAAACTTCCTCCCCCTGACACTAGCCCTTGTTATCTGACACCTTGCCCTTCCACTTGCCCTTGCAGGCCTCCCACCCCAAGGCTAATATGGAGCCGTGCCTGAAGTAAAGGACCACTTTGATAGAGTGAATAATGGGGGTTAAAGTCCCCCCGACTCCTTAGAAAGAAGGGACTCGAACCCTACCTGAAGAGATCAAAACTCTTAGTGCTTCCACTACACCACTTCCTAGCAAGGTCAGCTAAATAAGCTTTTGGGCCCATACCCCAAACATGTTGGTTAAAATCCTTCCCTTGCTAATGAACCCCTACATTATAGCATTCCTTTACCTTTGTCTCCTCCTAGGTACCACAATTACAGTCTCTAGCTCCCACTGGCTACTTGCATGGATAGGCCTAGAAATTAATACCCTGGCCATCATTCCACTAATAGCACAAAACCACCACCCCCGTGCTACAGAAGCCGCTACAAAGTATTTCTTAACACAAGCTACTGCTGCAGCCACACTACTATTTGCAAGTATCACAAATGCCTGACTAACAGGACAATGAGACATCAAACTCATAACCCACCCCATCCCCACAACCATGATTCTTCTTGCACTTTCACTTAAAATCGGACTTGCCCCACTCCACACCTGACTGCCAGAAGTACTTCAAGGACTTGACCTGCTTACAGGCCTTGTCTTATCAACTTGACAAAAACTTGCACCTTTTAGCCTTCTCCTACAAATTCCTGCCTACAGCCAAGATCTATTGATCCTGATGGGCCTAGCATCAACCTTAGTGGGAGGCTGAGGGGGCCTTAATCAGACACAACTACGGAAAATTCTTGCATACTCATCAATTGCCCACCTAGGGTGAATACTTATTATTATCCAATTCTCCCCCTCATTAACCCTACTGGCACTCATAACATACCTTGTAATGACCACCTCAACGTTCCTTATCCTAAACTTCAATGAATCCAAAAGCATTAATGCCCTTGCAACATCATGGGCAAAAGCACCCTTAATAACAGCAATAGCCCCCATTCTGCTACTCTCACTGGGAGGACTCCCCCCAATGACAGGATTCATGCCAAAATGACTTATCCTGCAAGAACTAACAAAACAGCAACTCCCTCTAACAGCTGTAATTGCAGCTCTAACAGCCCTACTAAGTCTCTACTTCTACCTGCGACTCTCCTATGCGATAACCCTGACAATTACGCCAAACAATTTAGCAGGCACAACCCTTTGACGCCTATGTCCAACACACCCCTCCCTTATTCTATCAATAACTACCCTCACAGCAATTCTTCTCCTCCCCCTCACCCCAGCAATTACAGCCCTCCTCAACCTTTAAAAGAGGCTTAGGATAGTACAAGACCAAGGGCCTTCAAAGCCTTAAGCGGGAGTGAAAATCTCCCAGCCCCTGAATAAGACTTGCAGGACACTAACCCACATCTTCTGCATGCAAAACAGACACTTTAATTAAGCTAAAGCCTTACTAGATGGGAAGGCCTCGATCCTACAAACTCTTAGTTAACAGCTAAGTGCCCTAACCAGCGAGCATCCATCTACTTTCCCCCGCCTGCCAGAGACAAAGGCGGGGGAAAGCCCCGGCAGATTCTACTCTGCGACTTAAGATTTGCAATCTAATATGTGGGAACACCTCAGGGCTTGGTAAAAAGAGGACTCAAACCTCTGTACATGGGGCTACAACCCACCACTTAAACACTCAGCCATTTTACCTGTGGCAATCACACGCTGATTTTTCTCGACCAACCATAAAGATATTGGCACCCTATACCTTGTTTTCGGTGCCTGAGCAGGAATAGTAGGAACTGCCCTCAGCCTACTTATCCGAGCTGAATTAAGTCAACCTGGAGCCCTTCTAGGGGACGACCAAATTTATAATGTAATTGTTACTGCACATGCCTTTGTAATAATTTTCTTTATAGTAATGCCAATCATGATTGGAGGCTTTGGAAACTGGCTCATCCCCCTAATGATCGGGGCCCCAGACATGGCCTTTCCCCGAATAAATAACATAAGCTTTTGACTTCTTCCCCCTTCATTCCTACTCCTACTGGCATCATCAGGTGTTGAAGCAGGGGCTGGAACAGGGTGGACAGTTTATCCCCCACTAGCTGGAAACCTTGCTCATGCAGGAGCCTCTGTAGACCTAACAATTTTCTCCCTCCACCTGGCAGGTATTTCCTCAATTCTTGGTGCAATTAACTTTATTACAACCATCCTAAACATGAAGCCTCCAGCAATTTCACAATACCAAACACCTCTATTTGTCTGAGCAGTCCTTATTACAGCAGTTCTTTTACTTCTTTCTCTTCCAGTTCTTGCAGCTGGGATTACAATGCTACTAACAGACCGAAACCTCAACACAACCTTCTTTGACCCATCAGGCGGAGGTGACCCCATTCTCTACCAGCATCTGTTCTGATTCTTTGGGCATCCTGAAGTCTATATCCTTATTCTCCCAGGCTTTGGGATAATTTCACACATTGTTGCATACTATGCAGGCAAAAAAGAACCATTTGGATACATGGGGATAGTATGAGCTATGATGGCCATTGGCCTACTAGGCTTCATTGTATGAGCACATCACATGTTTACTGTAGGAATGGATGTAGACACACGAGCATACTTTACATCAGCAACAATAATTATTGCCATTCCAACTGGTGTAAAAGTCTTTAGCTGACTTGCCACCCTGCATGGAGGGGCTATTAAATGAGAAACTCCTCTTCTATGATCTCTTGGATTTATTTTCCTTTTCACTGTGGGAGGCCTAACTGGCATTGTCTTAGCCAACTCGTCCCTAGACATCATGCTGCATGACACTTACTATGTAGTAGCCCACTTCCACTACGTCCTATCTATGGGAGCAGTATTCGCCATCATAGCAGGCTTTGTTCACTGATTCCCGCTGCTCACAGGCTTTACCCTACACAGCACATGGTCTAAAATCCACTTTGGTGTAATATTTGTTGGTGTAAACCTAACCTTCTTCCCACAACACTTCCTAGGGCTAGCAGGTATGCCACGACGATACTCAGATTATCCAGATGCATACACTCTTTGAAACACAGTTTCATCCCTAGGATCACTAATCTCTCTTACTGCTGTCATCATGTTCCTGTTTATTATCTGAGAAGCATTTGCTGCCAAACGTGTGGTGTCAGGAGTTGAACTCACTGCCACAAACATTGAATGACTGCATGGCTGCCCTCCCCCTTACCACACATTTGAGGAGCCTGCCTTTGTTCAAGTGCAACAAGCCCACTAACGAGAAAGGGAGGACTCGAACCCCCATAAACTGGTTTCAAGCCAGCCACAAAACCCTTCTGTCACTTTCTTAATAAGATACTAGTATAACTGATAATACACTGCTTTGTCAAGGCAGAATCGTGGGTTAAACCCCCACGTATCTTAATTTAATGGCCCACCCCTCACAATTAGGTTTCCAAGATGCAGCATCACCCGTTATAGAAGAACTTCTTCACTTTCATGATCATGCCCTAATAATTGTTTTTCTCATTAGCACCCTTGTTCTTTACATTATTGTGGCAATAGTTTCCACACGCCTCACAAATATATATATTCTAGATTCCCAAGAAATTGAAATCATCTGAACTATTCTCCCTGCAATTATCCTCATCCTAATTGCCCTGCCCTCCCTACGAATTCTTTATCTTATGGATGAAATTAATAATCCACACCTAACAGTTAAAGCAATCGGACACCAATGATATTGAAGCTATGAGTATACTGACTACCAAGAAATTGCCTTTGACTCATACATAGTGCCCACACAAGATTTAGCCCCAGGACAATTCCGCCTACTAGAAGTAGACCACCGAATGGTAGTCCCCACTGAAGCCCCAGTTCGAGTGCTAGTTACAGCAGAAGATGTATTACACTCATGAGCAGTTCCTGCCCTTGGGGTAAAAATAGATGCAGTCCCAGGACGACTCAACCAAACAGCCTTTATTGCCTCCCGCCCTGGAGTGTTCTATGGCCAATGCTCAGAAATCTGTGGTGCAAACCACAGCTTCATACCCATCGTAGTGGAAGCAGTACCTCTCAAATACTTCCAAGACTGATCTACACTAATGCTTGAAGACGCCTCACTAAGAAGCTAAACAGGGCTATAGCGTCAGCCTTTTAAGCTGAAGATTGGTGCCCCCCAACCACCCTTAGTGACATGCCTCAGTTAAACCCCGCCCCTTGGTTTGCCATCTTAGTCTTTTCTTGACTTGTCTTCCTAACAATTGTTGTACCAAAAGTCCTTAACTACACCTTCCCCAATGAACCTACCCCTCAAAGCACTCAAGTCCCCAAAACAGACCCCTGAACCTGACCATGATAACAAGCTTCTTTGACCAATTTATAAGCCCCACTTATCTAGGCATCCCACTCATGGCCCTTGCTTTTGTACTACCATGACTCCTATTCCCATCCCCTGCCCCACGATGAATCAACAACCGGTTCCTCACCCTTCAAGGCTGATTTATCAACCGCTTCACATCACAACTTCTATCCCCAATAAATGTGGGAGGACACAACTGGGCCCTTATTTTGGCCTCACTAATAACGTTTTTACTTTCCCTGAACATACTAGGTCTTCTGCCCTACACATTCACACCCACCACTCAACTGTCTTTAAACATAGGACTTGCCGTTCCCCTATGACTTGCTACTGTGATTATTGGCCTACGAAACCAACCAACAGCTGCTCTTGGCCACTTACTACCAGAAGGAACTCCAGTACCCCTTATCCCAGTACTGATTATCATTGAAACAATTAGTCTATTCATCCGACCCCTTGCACTTGGAGTCCGACTAACAGCCAACCTGACAGCAGGTCACCTGCTAATGCAACTAATTGCAACAGCAGCCTTTGTACTAGTTCCAATAATGCCAACAGTGGCTCTTCTCACTTCTATTGTTCTCCTTCTCCTTACAATTCTAGAAGTTGCTGTTGCTATGATTCAAGCATATGTATTCGTCCTACTTCTAAGCCTCTACCTACAAGAAAACGTTTAATGGCCCACCAAGCACATGCATACCATATAGTAGACCCTAGCCCATGACCCCTAACAGGAGCAGTTGCTGCTCTCCTAATGACCTCCGGCCTTGCCATTTGATTCCACTATAATAAAGTCTCCCTAATAGTTCTAGGAACCATCCTTCTACTACTAACAATGTACCAATGATGACGAGACATCGTCCGAGAAGGCACATATCAAGGACACCACACCCCTCCTGTCCAAAAAGGACTTCGATATGGCATAATCTTATTTATTACCTCAGAAGTTTTCTTCTTCCTTGGATTTTTCTGAGCATTCTTCCACTCCAGCCTAGCCCCAACACCTGAGATCGGCGGCTGCTGACCCCCAACAGGCATTACCCCTCTTGACCCCTTTGGAGTACCACTACTAAACACAGCAGTCCTCCTAGCCTCAGGGGTTACAGTAACATGAGCTCACCACAGCATTATGGAAGGTGAACGAAAACAAGCCATCCAAGGACTAGCCTTAACAATTCTACTAGGTGGTTACTTCACCTTTTTGCAAGGAATAGAATACCATGAAGCCCCATTCACAATTGCAGATGGGGTCTATGGCTCAACCTTCTTTGTAGCCACAGGCTTCCATGGACTTCATGTCATTATTGGAACTTCCTTCCTTGCTGTCTGCCTTCTTCGACAAATCAACTACCACTTTACAATAGAACACCACTTTGGCTTCGAAGCAGCAGCTTGATACTGACACTTTGTTGATGTAGTTTGACTGTTCCTTTATATCTCTATCTACTGATGAGGATCCTATCTTTCTAGTACTAACGTTAGTATTAGTGACTTCCAATCACCGGGTCTTGGTTAAAATCCAAGGAAAGATAATGAATCTAATTATAACAGTAATTTTTATTGCCGTTGCACTATCCACCATTCTAGCAGTGGTCTCCTTCTGACTGCCCTTGATTACACCAGATCAAGAAAAACTATCACCCTATGAATGTGGTTTTGACCCTATTGGCTCAGCCCGATTACCCTTTTCAATACGGTTCTTTCTAGTCGCAATTTTATTTCTCCTATTCGACCTTGAAATTGCACTACTCCTCCCCCTGCCATGAGGGGACCAGCTCCCAGACCCAACAATCACATTCTTCTGAGCAGCTCTTGTGCTAGTACTACTTACCCTCGGCCTAATTTATGAATGACTACAAGGCGGGCTCGAATGAGCTGAATAGGCATTTATTTTAATTAAAATATTTGATTTCGGCTCAAAAGCTCGTGGTTAGAGTCCACAATTGCCTAATGACCCCTACACAATTCACATCCTCCCTAACCTTTCTAATAGCTTTAGCAGGTCTTACATTCTACCGAACCCACCTTCTCTCAGCTTTACTATGCCTAGAAGCAATGATACTCTCCCTGTTTGTGGCCCTCTCAGCATGAACAATACACCTTGACATGTCAAGCTTCTCAGCCTCCCCCCTGCTCCTCCTAGCATTCTCTGCATGTGAAGCCAGTGCAGGACTGGCCTTGCTGGTAGCTACTGCCCGAACACATGGGACAGACCACATACAAAGCCTTAACCTCCTAAAATGCTAAAAATCCTAATCCCAACAATTATGCTAGTTCCCACCACTTGACTTGCCCCAAGCAAAATAATCTGACCAGCAGCCCTAATACACAGCCTAATTATTGCTTTCATCAGCCTCTCCTGATTGCACAGCTCTGGGGACACAGGATGGTCGTCATTAAACCACTTTATGGCACTAGACCCCCTTTCTTCTCCACTCTTAGTATTAACCTGCTGGCTCCTACCATTAATGATTTTAGCAAGCCAAAACCACACAGCAGGAGAGCCAGAAAACCGCCAACGAATATACATCTCACTCCTAACATCCCTACAAATTTTCCTCATTATAGCTTTCTCAGCAACGGAAGTAATTTTATTCTACATTATATTTGAAGCAACCCTTGTCCCCACCCTCCTACTAATTACTCGATGGGGTAACCAAGCAGAACGATTAAATGCAGGCACATACTTCCTATTCTACACCCTTGCAGGCTCCCTCCCTCTTCTTGTTGCCCTGCTTCTTCTTCAAAACACCACAGGCACACTATCCCTTCTGACCCTTCAATATGCCCCTGCATTACCAATATTAACAACAGGGGATAAAATCTGATGAGCAGGCTGCCTACTTGCTTTCCTAGTAAAAATGCCACTGTACGGGATACACCTTTGACTTCCAAAAGCCCATGTAGAAGCACCCATTGCAGGATCAATAGTCCTTGCAGCTGTACTTCTAAAACTAGGAGGGTATGGAATGATGCGAATAATGATTGTCCTTGAACCCCTCACTAAAGAACTAAGCTACCCTTTTATTGTCCTTGCACTCTGAGGAGTAATTATGACAGGTTCCATCTGCCTACGACAAACAGACCTAAAATCACTAATTGCCTACTCCTCTGTTGGGCACATAGGACTGGTTGCTGGGGGAATCTTAATCCAAACACCATGAGGGTTTACAGGGGCTTTGATTCTCATAATTGCACATGGGCTAACATCTTCTGCCCTCTTCTGCCTTGCTAACACCAATTATGAACGAACCCACACCCGAACAATAATTCTTGCCCGAGGCATACAAATTGTTTTACCCCTTATAACAACCTGATGGTTTATTGCAAGTCTTGCAAATCTTGCACTCCCTCCCCTCCCTAACCTAATAGGAGAGCTAATAATCATCACCTCTCTATTCAACTGATCATGAACCACAATTGCACTCACAGGTGCCGGAACACTAATTACTGCAGGCTACTCCTTATACATGTTCCTCATAACACAACGAGGCCCAATTCCCCAACATATTATTGCCCTGGACCCTTCACACACCCGAGAACACCTGCTCCTTGCACTACACATTCTTCCCCTCCTCCTTCTAATTTCAAAACCTGAACTAATCTGAGGGTGAACATTCTGTAGACATAGTTTAACAAAAATCTTAGATTGTGATTCTAAAGACAGAGGTTAAAACCCTCTTGTCCACCGAGAGAGGCTTGCAAGCAACAAAGACTGCTAACCCTTGTACCCTCGGTTGAATTCCGGAGCTCCCTCGCATTGCTTTTAAAGGATAACAGCTCATCCATTGGTCTTAGGAACCAAAAACTCTTGGTGCAAATCCAAGTAAAAGCTATGCACCCTACACCACTAATAATAACCTCAAGCCTGCTTATTATTTTTGCCTTACTTATTTACCCTCTTCTCACTACCCTCTCCCCAACCCCCAAACCTGCTAACTGGGCTGAAACTCATGTGAAAACAGCAGTAAAACTTGCATTCTTTGTTAGTCTCCTCCCCCTCTTTCTGTTCATTGCAGAAGGAGCCGAAACTGTTACCACCAACTGGAGCTGAATAAATACACTAATGTTTGACATCAACATTAGCCTCAAGTTTGATTTTTACTCCCTCATTTTTACCCCTGTGGCACTATATGTAACCTGATCAATTCTAGAATTTGCACTATGATACATGCATTCAGATCCATACATAAATCGTTTCTTCAAATATCTCCTAACATTCCTGATTGCGATAATTATTCTTGTGACAGCCAACAACATGTTCCAAATTTTTATTGGCTGAGAGGGTGTAGGCATTATATCCTTCCTCCTCATTGGCTGATGATATGGCCGAGCAGATGCAAACACTGCAGCACTACAAGCAGTCCTCTATAACCGAGTTGGAGATATTGGTCTTATCTTTGCCATAGCCTGAATAGCAACAAACCTTAACTCCTGAGAATTCCAACAAATTTTTATAACCACACAAAACCTGGACCTAACCTATCCCCTGCTCGGCCTCATTTTAGCAGCCACAGGAAAATCTGCTCAATTTGGACTCCACCCATGGCTTCCTTCAGCCATGGAAGGTCCTACACCGGTATCTGCCCTACTTCACTCAAGCACAATAGTCGTTGCTGGAATCTTTCTTCTTATTCGAATGAGCCCCCTTATGGATAATAACCCTGTAATCCTAACTACATGCCTGTGCTTGGGAGCCCTCACCACCCTTTTTACAGCAACCTGTGCCCTCACCCAAAATGATATCAAAAAAATTGTTGCCTTCTCAACATCCAGCCAGCTAGGCCTAATAATAGTGACAATTGGGCTAAATCAACCCCATCTTGCCTTCCTCCACATCTGCACCCATGCTTTCTTCAAAGCAATGCTTTTCTTGTGCTCTGGCTCTATTATCCACAGCCTAAATGATGAACAGGACATTCGCAAAATAGGAGGGATACACCACCTTGCCCCTTTTACATCCTCCTGCCTTACAATCGGGAGCCTTGCACTAACTGGCACCCCCTTCCTTGCTGGCTTCTTCTCGAAGGATGCCATTATTGAAGCCCTAAATACCTCCCACATCAACGCCTGAGCCCTTGTCCTCACCTTAATTGCCACCTCTTTCACTGCTATCTACAGCCTACGTGTAGTATTCTTTGTTTCCATGGGCCACCCTCGATTCAACTCCCTCTCCCCTATTAATGAAAACGACCCACATGTAATCAACCCCATCAAACGACTTGCATGAGGAAGCATTTTAGCTGGGCTTGTTATCACCTCAAATATTGTCCTCCCTAAAACCCCAATCATAACAATGCCTTCCTCCCTCAAACTTGCAGCACTCATTGTAACAATTATCGGACTTTTAACAGCTTTAGAACTCGCCAGCTTAACTGCCAAGCAGTTCACCCCCCACCCAATTCTTCCCCTACACCATTTCTCGAACATACTTGGATTCTTCCCAGCTATTATCCACCGCCTTCCCCCAAAAATAAACCTTATTCTGGGCCAATATGTTGCATCCCAAATAGTAGATCAGACATGGCTAGAGAAATCAGGGCCAAAAGCCATTTATACAACTAACTTACCTCTTATTTCAACCACAAGCAACCTACAACAAGGCATAATTAAAACATTTCTTTCCCTCTTCTTCCTAACCTTTGCACTGGCACTCCTACTTCTAGAAGCTTAAACTGCCCGAAGTGCCCCCCGACTAGAGCCCCGACATACTTCTAACACCACAAACAAAGTTAAGAGTAGGGTTCAAGCAGCAATTACCAACATCCCACCCCCTGAAAGATACAGCCCTGCCACCCCAGTTATATCCACCCGTACTAAAGAAAATAACCCAGCATCACCCCCCTCCAAGGACAGCCCTACACCCTCCCCTAACATGTAATGCCAGATTGAGGCGCCAGCTACTAGAACATAAACTGCTACTTTTCACCCAACTTCACGACTCCCCAGTGTTTCAGGGTAGGGGTCAGCAGCCAGTGCTGCCGAATACGCAAATACTACCAACATTCCCCCAAGATAAATTAAAAATAAAATTAATGCCAGAAAGGAAGCTCCTTGAACAACCAACAGCCCACAGCTCATCCCCGCCATACACACAACCCCTAATGCTGCAAACTGTGGCCCAATATTAGATGCAACCCCTACAGCCCCTGCAACAATACTAAGCATAAACAGAAAAACAATAAGACTCATTATTCCTGCCAGGATTCTAACCAGGACTAATGGCTTGAAAAACCACCGTTGTTATTCAACTACAGGAAACCTTAATGACTAGCCTACGAAAAACCCACCCCCTACTTAAAATTGCAAATGACGCACTAGTTGACCTACCTGCCCCTTCAAACATCTCCGCATGATGAAACTTCGGATCCCTTCTAGGGCTCTGCCTAATCGCCCAAATTTTAACAGGACTATTCCTTGCAATACATTATACATCTGACATTGCCACAGCCTTCTCATCTGTTGCACACATCTGCCGTGATGTTAACTTTGGCTGACTGATCCGAAATATACATGCCAATGGAGCTTCTTTCTTTTTTATCTGCATTTATCTACACATTGGACGAGGTCTCTACTATGGCTCTTATCTTTATAAAGAAACCTGAAACATCGGAGTAGTTCTTCTACTGCTAGTAATGATGACTGCCTTTGTAGGCTACGTCCTGCCCTGAGGACAAATGTCTTTCTGAGGTGCAACAGTAATTACCAACCTCCTTTCTGCTGTTCCTTATGTAGGTAATACACTTGTACAATGAATTTGGGGAGGCTTTTCAGTAGATAATGCCACTCTCACACGTTTCTTTGCCTTCCACTTCCTCTTCCCCTTTGTCATCCTTGCTGTAACCATTCTTCACCTCTTATTCCTACATGAAACAGGGTCTAACAACCCTGCTGGACTAAACTCAGATGCTGACAAAATCCCATTTCACCCCTACTTCTCTTACAAAGACCTGCTTGGATTTGCCATTATACTGCTTGCACTAACATGTCTTGCCCTGTTCTCACCTAACTACCTAGGAGACCCTGACAACTTCACCCCTGCAAATCCCCTAGTAACACCACCCCACATCAAACCTGAATGATACTTCCTATTTGCCTATGCCATTCTGCGTTCCATTCCAAACAAACTTGGAGGAGTCCTAGCTCTCCTCGCATCTATTCTTGTGCTAATACTCGTTCCATTCCTCCACACCTCAAAACAACGAAGCCTAACTTTCCGTCCATTATCCCAAATCATTTTCTGAACCCTTGTCGCAGATGTAATTATTCTTACATGAATTGGAGGAATGCCAGTTGAACACCCGTATATTATTATTGGCCAAATTGCCTCTGTCCTTTACTTCTCCATCTTCCTAGCCCTCTTCCCACTGACAGGCTGGCTGGAAAACAAACTTCTTCAAACTGCATGCAGCAGTAGCTCAGCGCCAGAGCACCGGTCTTGTAAGCCGGCCGCCGGAGGTTAAAATCCCCCCTGCCGCTTCAAAGAAGGGAGATTTTAACTCCCACCCCTAGCTCCCAAAGCTAGCATTCTAAATTTAACTATTCTTTGAATTTACATATATGTATTAACCCCATACATATATATTAAACATATCATTAATGTTTTTGACTACGTGTATGCTTGTTCCACATAAGTAGGTTTAAACCATTCATTCATGTACATTCTTCAAGACATACAGGACCCATAAGGGTAGAAGACACATAACATTCACTCTAATAAAGCCACTGTAACTAACTAATGACATATCAAATTAAAAATCCAATAAATATGAACTCATAGACACGGATATTAAGAGCCCTTACAATCCAAGGAGACCTCATATGGATAAGGAAGCCATTTACCATCAAGCCTTGTATACCCGTTTAATGAAAGTGAGGGACAATTATTCGTGGGGGTTACACACAGTGAACTATTACTGGCATTTGGTTCCTATTTCAGGTCCATTAATTGATATTATTCCCCACACTTTCATCGACGCTTGCATAAGTTAATGGTGGAGTACTAATTAACCGTGACCCCACATGCCGGGCATTCTTTCTAATGGTCATCTCTTAATTTTTTCTTTTTCCTTTCACTTTGCATTTCAGAGTGCAGCGCTAAGGTTAACTAACAAGGGAGTACATTTCCTTGCTTTAGTAATGTTTAATCCATGGTTTAAGATATCTTTAAAAGAATTGCATAACTGATATCAAGAGCATAATATTTAATGGTTTCTCCTAACATAGTTAAGAAGTGCCCCCTTTTGGTTTTTGGGTAAAACCCCCCTACCCCCCTAAACCCGAAAGCTAATATTTATCCTGAAAACCCCCCGGAAACAGGAAAGCCTCGAGTTAGGTAATTACCCCCTCTAAAATGCATCTATTTACATTATTAAAATAATATTTTT